GAGTCCTCTTCAAGGCATAATATTGAGAATGCTCATTTCATGAGCAATTTCATAACAGATTTCGGATCTAATCAATATTGACGAGTATCTTATCTGTTGATACGAAGTATTCCGGCGATCCTCACGATCCGAGTCCGAGCTGTTGGAATCGGCAGCGGATCACGAAATCTTGGTGATCTTCTCTATAGGAGTCCGTTTGGAAATCGTCCACCCTGCGCGCACCCCCCGAGTATAGGATTCAACAGAAATCGCACAAGGTAGATTGATAGAAACCTCTGGTAAAATACCCACCAGTACCCGTAACCCAGCAAAGAAAGTACATTACATTAGGGATTGGCGACTTACCCATTCAGTGACTTTGGCACTGGACGTTCTTAAAATGGGGTCGGGTGAATTAGAGAATAGACAGACGTCTGTTGGCATTCCAGCCTATCCGAAAGAGGATCGTACCTCTTGGTCGTGAATATCTGAATAGGACGAACCCGCCTACGTGGATATCTTTGCTTCGGAACAAAGCAATTAGAATTAGGCTCGGTCAACTGGAATGTAACTGGAATGTGTATTATCCATATGGGAGATCTTCCAATTGAGGAGATCCATCGACCTGAGACGAAGAGAAAGGTCTATCTATCTTCTTTAGTTATTCAATGAAACCAATGATTCGTTATTGGAGCAGATAGCAACAACCATTTCAGCGGACATGCGTATTTTCCGATGGATTGACATGGTTTCATTAGTAGAAATTGTTTGATGTAGCGAGTAATAGGCTCTTTCGCCGTTCAAGAATTCTTGTTTAGGCAGTTCATATCATCCACACATAGTGATCTAAGATTTCAATTCTTCCATGTTTCAGCAGTAGCATATTGTTCCATGGAGCTAAGGCCAAAAAGATGGAAGAAACAAGTGTTTCCACGACTCTACCATCCGGCCAATTCTGTTCCACTTAATCCCCTTTTCATGGGCACATATCTTTACGGTTAAGGAATGGGGAATCTTTCTCCTGTTACATGAATCAAATGTTTCATTTCATCCGGGAAAAGCCATCTCTTTCTCAACAATGTCTTTGTCATTTGATCCAATAGCGTTCCGTTAGATAGGAACAGATTTGATAAATACTGATAACTCTCGGATAGAGTATTAGAACGGAAAGATCCATTAGATAATGAACTATTGGTTCTAAACCATCTCTGGCGATGAATCAACAATTCGAAGTGCTTTTCTTGCGTATTCTTGATGAACCAGCGTTTATATATAGATGTAGGAGGATTTGTTTGGGAAGCAATGAGCCCCTTTGACATCTCTTCATCTGCAAAGAATTCTCGACGTGAAAACACAGAGACAGAGGGCTGATCTTTGAATAGGGAAAAGGATGGATCCGCAGGGTCCCAAATGAATTGGCTTGTTCGAAAAAAGCCTTGTTCTTTGGAAGATCTATCTCGTGTCTGGTACTGCATGGTTACACTCTGCAAGAACTCCGAATCATTCTCTTGAAGCTCATCCTCTTTATGATAAATGATCCATTTGCCCCGAAATGACCCAGTCCAATAGGGAAATCCCAATTCAGTGGGCCTTTCGATACAATCAAATCGCCATATTCTAGGAGCCCAAACTATGTGATTGAATAAATCCTCCTCTATCTGTTGCGGATCGAGGGCCCCTTCCCCTTCTTCAAACTCCGATTCGTATTTTTCATATAGAAATCTCTGATCAACGATAAAACAAGATCCATTTTGCATCATATCTAACTGATTCCTTGGTTCGGACCGAAGAAGTAATGTCACTCGATTATTATCAAACTGACTGCAAGATTTTTCTGTCCGTGAGGATCCCGCCAGAGCCAGAGCGCCTTCTACTTCTAAGAGTAATAATAGTAATAGGCCATGAACTAGATCAGAATCGTTCTCGACGAATCCATAAGAAGTGATCCAATTTTTTTCATCGTGTCTGGATGAAGACCAAAGATCTTGAGCGACCGATCCGGCAGAACAACTCAAAAGATAAAGAAGTATCGTTAATTTCTTCATGCTCGTTCCAAGTTCGAAGTACCATTTGTACAAATAAGAATCCCCTCCCTTACATGATTTCTTCTTCATATAGATAGATATAGGATCTATGGGGCAATTACTTAGAAGTACATTTTGTGTAACAGCCCTTCCTATCTGATAGAAAAGGATCCCATGATCCTGAACCGATCTTATCTGGGATCGAAAATCCCAAGTTTTTCTATGAAGAGCTGATCTAATTGTATTAGTTTCTATAATGGATTTCTTCTGTGTAATACTAATTGATAGGGCCTCATTGATAAGTGCTACAAGATCTCGCGCATTGGAACCCATGGTTATGGACCCGAATCCGTTAGTATGGAACATCTTCTTTTCCAAGTGAAATCCTCTAGTATATGAAAGAATGAAAAAGTGCTTTCGTTGTTGTGGAAGAAGAAGCCTTCGTATCTTAATGCATGTATTGAATTTCTTTGGAGCTATTAGAGCGGGATCCACTT